GTAATAAGAGGTTGCATGTTACTAACTCAATCTATTTTTAGAAAATATATTCTATTACCTTCATTCATAATTGCGAAAAATATTGGACGTATATTCCTATTGCAACTTCCCGAATGGTCTGAGGATTTACAGGAATGGAATAGAGAGATCCATCTAAAATGTACCTATAATGGTGTTCCATTATCCGAAACAGAATTTCCAAAAAATTGGTTAACAGATGGTATTCAGATAAAAATCTTATTTCCTTTCTGTCTGAAACCTTGGCACAAATCAAAACTACGATCCTCTCAGAAAAATCTAATGAAAAATAAAAAAGAAAAAGAGGATTTTTGTTTTTTAACAGTTTGGGGAATGGAAACTGAACTTCCCTTTTGTTCGCCCCGAAAACGACTTTCCTTTTTTAAACCCATCTTAAAGGAATTTGAAAAAAAAATGGGAAACTGTAAAAAGAAGTATTTTCGAGTTCTAACTGTTTTCAAAGGAAAACTAAAATTACTTCGAAAAGTTTCAAAAGAAACAAAAAAATGGGTTATCAAAAGTGTTATTTTTATAAAAAAAATACTAAAAAAACTTTCCAAAGTAAATCCAATTCTATTTTTTAGATTAAGAGAAGTAGGAGTATATGCATCAACCGAAATTAAAGAAGAAAAAGATTCCATAAGAAGCAATCAGATAATTCACGAATCCTTTAGTCAAATTACATCTCCGAGTTGGACAAATTCTTCATTGACAGAAAAAAAAATGAAGGATTTGACTGATAGAACAAGTACAATTCGAAATCAAATAGAAAGAATCACAAAAGAGAAAAAAAAAGTAACTCCAAGAATAAATAATCTTAGTCCTACAAGTTATAATGCTAAAAGGTTCGAAAAACGGCAAATATTAAAAATAAGGAATGCTCGATTAATCTATAAATTACTCCCCCTTTTCAAAATTTTTATTGAAAAAATATACACGGCTCTATTTTTATCTATCATTAATATTCCCAGAATAAATACAGAACTTTTTCTTAAATTAACAAAAAAAATTATTGATAAATCCATTTACAATAATGAAAGAAAAGAAGAAAAAATTAATAAAAAAAAGAAACCTCCAATTCCGTTTATTTCGACTATAAAAAAGCCACTTGATAATATTAGTAATATTAAAATAAATTCACATATTTTTTATGACTTATCCTACATGCCACAAGCATATGTATTTTACAAATTATCACAAATCCAAGTTAGTAACTCGTTAAGACCTGTTGTTCAATATCAAGGAATCCCCCCTTTTCTTAAGCCTAAAATAAAGGATTCTTGTGAAACACGAGGAATGTTTCATTCGAAATTATCAGATAAAAAAATTCCGAGTTATGAAATGAATCCATGGAAAACCTGGTTACGAGGACATTATCAATACCATTTATCTCAGATTAGATGGTCTAGATTAATACCAGAAAAATGGCGAAATACAGTTTCTCAGCGTCGTATAGCTAAAAAGGAAAATTTAAGCAAACGGCATTCATCTGAAAAAGACTCATTAATGAATTACAAAAAACAATTTGAAGTATATTCATTATCGAATCAAAAAGATAATTTTCTAAAATACTATAGATATGATCTTTTATCATATAAATTTCTTAATTATGAAAATAAAGCGGAATGCTTTTTTTCTAGATCTCCCCTTCACGGAAATAAGAACAAAGAGATTTCTTATAACACGTCTAAAGAAACCCTTTTTGATATGCTCAGGAACATCCCTATTAAAAATGATCTAGGAAAGGTCGATATTATATATATGGAAAAACCGTCCGATAGAAAATATTTCGATCGGAAAATTTTCTATTTTTTTATTAGACAAAAAATCGGTATTGAGGCCTCAATCATAATCGATACCAATAGGAATCAAAATACTCAAATTCGTACTAATAATTCTCAAATAATTTCTAAAAAAGATCTTTTTTATCTTATGATTCCAGAGATCAATCTAGCAAACTCCCACAAAGGATTTTTTGATTGGATGGGAATGAATGAAAAAATGCTAAAGCGTCCCAGATCAAATCTGGAACTTTGGTTCTTCCCAGAATTTGTGTTACTTTATAAGACATATAAACTGAAACCTTGGTTTATACCAAGCAAATTGCTGCTTTTAAATTTAGATATAAGTGAAACTAAAGAAACTAAAAAGATCAATGAAAAGGAAAAAGAAAGTTTTTTGATAGCATCAAATAAAAAGTATCGAAATAAAGAAGAAAAAGAACTCACAAGCCAAGTGGATCGAAGATCTGTTCTCTCAGAACAAAAAGATATTGAAGCAAATTATGCAACAAGATCGGACATGAAAAAAGGGAAAAAGAAAAAACAATACAAAAGCAACACGGAAGCAGAACTAGATTTCTTCCTGAAACGTTTTTTGCTTTTTCAATTGAGATGGGATGAGACTTTGACTCAAAGACTGATCAATAATATCAAGGTATATTGTCTCCTGCTTAGACTGATAGATCCAAGAAAAATTACTATATCCTCGATTCAAAAGAGAGAAATGAATTTGGATATAATGCTGATTCAGAAGAATTTAACTCTTTCAGAATTGATGAAAAAGGGAGTATTGATTCTAGAACCCATTCGTTTGTCTGGAAAAAAAGATGGGCAATTTATTATGTATCAAACCATAGGTATTTCGTTGGTTCATAAGAGTAAGCATCAAACTAATCAAAAATACCAAGAGCAGGGATATGTTGCTAACAATAATTTTGATGAAACTATTTCACCACATCAAAAAATAACCGGAAATAGAAACAAAAATCATTTTTATTTACTTGTTCCCGAAAATATTTTAGCCTTTAGACATTGTAGAAAATTGAGAATTCTAATTTGTTTCAATTCAAAAAATATAAATTATATAGAAATAAATCCGGTATTTTGGAACGGAAAGAACGTAAAAAACAGCAGCCAAGTTTCACAGGACAATAACCACCTTGATAGAGAGAAAAATCAATTAATGAAATTAAAGCTCTTTCTTTGGCCTAATTATCGATTAGAAGATTTAGCTTGTATGAATCGTTATTGGTTTGATACTAATAATGGTAGTCGTTTCAGTATGTTAAGGATACATCTGTATCCACGATTGAAAATTTGTTGATAATACACTTTTTCTATATATCCTATACCCTATATATAATAGGGTATATGAAACCAAACAAATACACAGATCACATGTCTTGTCTCACCTTTCATTCTAGTATCCAATATGAAATTGGATTGATTGATTTGAATTCAGGAAATTAGGAGTTCATAAAGAAATTTGCATTAGATTGTTGTATATACTACATTCAAATTTTCAAATTAATGGCATTATTATTATTGATCGGTAAAATCCATATCTGTAAAAAGCAAAGGGGGTTTTTTATGGTAAAAAATTCATTCATTTCGGTTATTTCTCAAAAACAAAACGAAGAAAAGAGAGGGTCCGTTGAATTTCAAGTATTAAGTTTCACCACCAAGATAAGGAGACTTACTTCACATTTGGAATTGCACAAAAAAGACTTTTCATCTCAGAGAGGTTTGCGAAAAATTTTGGGAAAACGTCAACGACTGCTGGCCTATTTGTCAAAAATAAATAGAGGGCGCTATAAAGAATTAATTAGTGAGTTGGATATTCGAGAGATAAAAACTCGTTAATTTGAAGCGTGATGCCATTTGAGCTTAAGCTTAGTCGTTTAAATTTTGATGAACTTCTTTTGACTTTCAGCAATGCATGGAAGAATGACTCGGGAAAAACTTATGATTGCACCAACTACAAGAAAAGACCTCATGATAGTCAATATGGGCCCCCACCACCCATCAATGCATGGTGTTCTTCGACTGATCGTTACTCTCGATGGTGAAGATGTTATTGATTGTGAACCAATATTGGGTTATTTACATAGAGGGATGGAGAAAATTGCGGAAAATCGAACAATTATACAATATTTGCCTTATGTAACACGTTGGGATTATTTAGCTACTATGTTCACAGAAGCAATAACCGTAAATGGACCCGAACAGCTAGGCAATATTCAAGTACCTAAAAGGGCTAGCTATATCAGAGTTATTATGTTGGAGTTGAGTCGTATCGCTTCCCATTTGTTATGGCTTGGCCCTTTTATGGCAGATATTGGGGCGCAGACCCCCTTTTTCTACATTTTTCGAGAACGAGAATTGATATATGACCTATTCGAAGCTGCTACCGGCATGCGCATGATGCATAATTATTTTCGTATCGGAGGAGTCGCTGCTGATCTACCTCATGGCTGGATAGATAAATGTTTGGATTTTTGCAATTATTTTTTAACCGGGGTTGCTGAATATCAAAAGCTTATTACACGGAATCCTATTTTTTTAGAACGGGTTGAGGGCGTAGGCATTATTGGCGGAGAAGAAGCACTAAATTGGGGTTTATCGGGCCCAATGCTACGAGCTTCCGGAATACAATGGGACCTTCGTAAAGTTGATCGGTATGAGTGTTACGACGAATTTGATTGGGAGATTCAATGGCAAAAAGAGGGGGATTCATTAGCTCGGTATTTAGTACGAATCGGCGAAATGACAGAATCCATACAAATTATCCAACAAGCTCTGGAAGGAATTCCAGGGGGACCCTATGAAAATTTGGAAAGCCGCCACTTTGATAGAATAAAAGACTCCGAATGGAATGATTTTGAATATCGATTTATTAGTAAAAAACCTTCTCCAACTTTTGAATTGTCCAAGCAAGAACTTTATGTGAGAGTCGAATCACCAAAAGGAGAATTGGGAATTTTTCTGATAGGAGATCAGAGTGTTTTTCCTTGGAGATGGAAAATTAGACCGCCGGGTTTTATCAACTTGCAAATTCTTCCGCAGTTAGTTAAAAGAATGAAATTGGCTGATATTATGACGATACTAGGTAGCATAGATATCATTATGGGAGAAGTTGATCGTTGAAATGCTAATTGATACAACAGAAATACAACCTATCAATTTTTTTTTCAGATTGGA